CTATACTATATCCTGCATGCATATCACATATATAAGTATCGAATACATAGTTCGAATTGTATATGTGTTATATGTAGTATATGTGTTATATGTATATCTAGTATTATGTATTAGTATAATACAATATATAATATATCAATAGTATTATTATATAGTATTAGAATACTATTCGAAAAACGACAGATTATATATGTCCAATTTGAATCGATTTCACCGATCTCAATTAATTCCTCTTTACTTCTCAGAGGAAAAGTAATAGGTAGGGATGACAGGATTTGAACCCGTGACATTTTGTACCCAAAACAAACGCGCTACCAAGCTGCGCTACATCCCTTTTAATAGGTTTACAGTGTTATTGTAAATAATCCTTTTCCTTTTTTCCAGATCATTATTCATTATTATAGATTTTTTCTTTTTTTTTTTTTCATATCATATCATAATATCATATATAATAGATATCTATATAGATATAATATAAGAGTCTTTGGATACATATACGCTGTCAAGTAAAAAAGGCTTTTAAGGTAGTAGGAAAGATGCATCTTTTCACTTTTTTTAACTTAAAATAAAGGTAGAAAATCTTACGGATTGTTGTACATTTTCATTTGCTTTAGGAATTTCATGTACAAATACAAGTGGTTTTAAAAAAATACATACGCATCTGAGCATCTATTATATATGTATTATTCTTATGTGTTACAATATATAAATAAAGAAAAAAGAAGGAGGATTTTCAATGCGAGATCTAAAAACATATCTCTCCGTGGCACCGGTACTAAGTACTTTGTGGTTCGCATCTTTAGCGGGTCTATTGATAGAAATCAATCGTTTTTTCCCGGATGCGTTAACATTCCCCTTTTTTTCATTCTAGTTATTGACATGGTAAGGGGGTAACGAAGATTAGAAAAAGGATTCACTCTCTGTGACTAATCTAATCCCCTGCCCTTTCTCCCTTTCACCTTCTATTTGAAAAGGGAGAAAGAAAAAAGGATTCAACCTCAGCAAAGCTTGGGCTCAAGCTCAAATTTTCAATTAAAATCTTATCTTAAACTAAAATATAAAATAAATAAGAGTGAGAATGGAAATGAAAATGCGGATCTAGGGCAAAAGTCTCATACACGAGACTTAAATGGAATACTGTACTGTGATTAGAAATATAGTTAGAGGAAAAATGGATTTCGAATTCTAAAGATAAATATTAGTCCTAACAAAACAATAACATAGTTAGAAATCGTTGGATTATGTATTCTTTCTTATAATTATACTGAATTCTATTTACTATTAACATTTAATAGTTCTCTATATTATTGTTATTGCAACGAATTTTTTGACGTGTATTTCTAGTTAGCAATTTCTATTTTTTCTTTCTTTCCGCTTTAGGTCGAAAATAAGAGAGTTGCTTGAATCAAAAATTCACACATAAAAAGGGGGTTCATGGCCAAGGGTAAAGATGTCCGAGTAAGCGTTATTTTGGAATGTACTAGTTGTGTTCGAAAGAATGTTTATAAGAAACCAAGGGGTATTTCCCGATATATTACTCAAAAGAATCGACGTAACACGCCCAGTCGGTTGGAATTGAGAAAATTCTGTCCCTACTGTTCCAAGCATACAATTCATGGAGAGATAAAGAAATAGATCGAACTGAACGTGTCTGCGCCTTTTAAAAAAGTACGAGTCCAAAAGGGCGTATATTCTACACACATATTTTTTTATATGCGTAACTTATATGCATAAAAAAATTATATGAAAATGTAATAAAAAACATACATATTATTCTATTGCAATAAATAATAATTCGAATATATAGATATTCAACAATAAATATAGATAGAATATAAATATATATATATAAAGGATTCCCCACTCGAAGCTATGAAGCTATATAGAATAGAAACGTATATATCGTATATATAATAATATAGGCAATAGGCACATATAAAAAAATAGAAATATATAATATATAAATAAATAAATATATATAACAAAAATAAACAAATTCAAATTAAAGTTAAAGAAAAGAATAAAAAAAACCAAATCCTATTTCTTTCTAATTTCTTTTTTTAGATCTGACCAAAATAGGATTTTCGGTAGAATCTTTTTTATATTATAAAAAAAAATAAACACTAAACAAACCATGGATAAATCCAAGCGGTCTTTCCTTAAACCTAAGCGGCCTTTTCGCAGGCGCTTGCCCCCGCTCCAATCGGGGGACCGAATTGATTATAGAAACATGAGTTTAATTAGTCGATTTATTAGTGAACAGGGAAAAATATTATCTAGGCGCGTGAATAGATTGACTCTGAAACAACAACGATTAATTACTACTGCTATAAAACAAGCTCGTATTCTATCTTTGTTACCCTTTCTTAATAACGAGAAACAATTTGAAAGAGCTAAGTCGGCCGTTCGAACTACAGGTTTTCGAGGTTTTCGAACAAAAAAACAATAGGTTTACTTTTTTTTATTCAAGTGATGTTTTGCTCTAAAAATTCTCGAATAATCAAAAATTTTTATTGATATTGAATGTCTTTGCACATTTTGACTACTTTATTTTCTTGTAATTGTAGTTTTTATTTTCGGACGAATTTCTATCTTCCCTTCCCGGAGTTCCTTCTCCGGGGAACTTTGTTTACAAAATTTCGGATGCTTCTTTCCAATCTTCTTTTTTTATGATCTCATTGGAAATACTATAAAGACAATTCCTATTTAATATAGCTATTTGTGCAAGTATTTTACGATTAAGAATCAACTGCCTCTTGTACAGATCATGTATAAACTTACTATAACTATAGTATATACCCCTGTCAGGTTCTCGAATTGCTGCGTTTATCCGAGTAATCCATAACCGACGAAAATCTCTCTTTTTCTTATCTCTATCGCGATGAGCCGAAAACAAAGCTCTTATTTTCTGTTGAGTAATAATACGAATAGTTTTTGAATGAGCCCCTCGAAAGCTTGATACAAATAAACGCATTTTTTTTCTACGTCTCCGGGCTATATATCCTCGTCTAACTCTGGTCATTGAATAAATGAAACTTTGCAAAATAACTAATTGATTTTATTTCTCTTTGAGTTATTTCTTCTTTCCTCACGAGTAATAACAAAACGGATTTTTCCAATGTATAAAAAAAATTCCAATGGCTTTTGCTACTATAACCTTCCCGACCACGATTTTTTCTTTTTTTTTTTTCGAGGCCTTTCGCCTCAACTCCAAATGAAAGAAGAAATTGGATTGATACTAGGGATACTAGGGCGTAGTAAATCTAGATGAATAAAGAAATAGTGGGTTCCTTCGTTTCTATGGTTACTTCTTAAACGGTGAGGTCCTTTCTATACACCGGAGCCCTTTACTTCGTTTAGTTAACGGTATTGGTAACTTGTACAATTCAAAATCTTTGGCTCTACCCATGAATTATCCAGTAATAGGTCTTTCACAACGAGATCCGCCTATACAGTAACGGTATTTAGTTTTGAAGGTTAGCTAGATAGCTGACCCTGTTAGTCCGTTTTGCAAAAATGGGAGCATAATCTTTTTTCTTTAAAAATAGTACTTTCCCGCTTAATATATAGCATTTGCTACCAATTGGGAATTTGCTTCTCATCTTAAATCGAGCTAATCGGGGTTACACCGAGGGAAACCATAAATTTCATACGCAATAGATGGATATGGGAGATCTTTTTTTTCGACAATGACCGGAGTTCTTCCATTTTATCCTATTCATTGGTAGTGATCATTGATACTGGGAATTTTATTGCCCAGCTCATAAATTGAACGAGTCGCACATACACCCTAGTACATGTTCCTCGGCGCTGAGGACATCCCCGAAGAGCGGGGGATTTTGTGACGTTTCTGATTGGCTGTCTTGTGTTTCTAATAAGCTGTTTAATAGTTGGCATACTGAATCATTTAGATAAGGGACTGGTTTAGATCAATCCTAACCTGATGAGTATGAATTATTTCTAGTTATATAAAATATTACCCAGGAAAGTCAAAAGAGAAAATATTGATTTGTCAATTTAACTACAATTTAACTACTTTGGCTCTTTCCATTTGTCCTTCTTTACTATTTCTACTCCTTCATTCGCTATAAGATCAATAATTCCGTGAGCTTGGGCTTCTTTTGCTGACATAAAAACATCCCTTTCCAGGTCTTCGGTTAGAACCCAAAAAGGTTGGCCTGTTCTTTGTGCATAAACCTTTGTGAGTGTTTCTCGCAAAGTCAATAGTTCTTCCGCTTCCATCATACATTCTCCCGTTGATCCCTCATGAAAAGAACTAGCAGGTTGATGGATCATTACCCTGATGGTATAACAAAAATACGGTTACTCTATCTCACATGATGAGGCAAAGACAAAAGATAGAGAATAACAATAAACTTGAATAACCGTACGTGCATCTTTTGCGCATTGCATACGGCTCAACAATAGAATTTACTTTTCTCTTCCATCGAAGAAAAATAGAATCGACCAGATCCAGATCAGTAAATCATCCAATTACCACCCTTCTTCTCGTGAGTTCAAAATACTATGATGGTTCCGTTGCTTTATCGTTCATTTCGTTGGTAATTCAGCAATCCCAAAGTTTCTTTTTGATCCGAAATCAAAAATTTGTTTTATTTTCGTACTCTTTCAAACATAAATATTGTTAGGTTAGGATTAAGAGTCTTTTGGTATAAAAATAAAAAGTTTGTGACGCTGAAACGGACTCCGGATAAAAAAATCGGGAATACCCCTTTATCTCATACTCCTCCCTCGATACATAATCTAATGTTTTGAAAAAAACTAACAAAATTTTGCATATCGAATTCAAAGTGCCATGCTATTTTTACTATTTTTACTTAACACTACTCATAATATATATTGATATTTCTTGTGGCGAAGGCATAGTCTTTTTTTCTCAAATACAAATAAAAAACTCATTGGCGCAAAAGCCAAGCGTGAGGGAATGCAAAACGTTTGGTAATTTCTCCCCCGACCAGGACAAAAGATCCCATTGAAGCGGCTATTCCCATGCAGATTGTATATACATCTGGTAGCACCAGTTGCATAGCATCAAAAATAGCTATTCCGGGTAATACCCATCCGCCAGGACAGTTTATAAACAAATATAAATCTTGGGTCTGGTCCTCTATACTGAGATATATGATAAGACCAACAAGATAATTCGAGATCTCGGTCGTAATCTCTTGGGTTAAAAAAAGTAATCTTGCTCGATAAAGTCGGTTGATTAGGGTAAAATTGTATCCCTTAGGAACCGTACATGCACCTTTTGATGCATACGGTTCAAACAAATGTGAAAAAGAAAAAAATCAATGTGTAGATTACTGCCCTCGTTTTTTTATAGCAGTTTCTTCTAACTTCTAGTGAGGGGGTTTTGTCTTCCACTTTTCAATAAATATGAGTTTTTCCTTATTTCTACTAAAAAAAAAAAAAGAAAAAATAGTATTCTAAAGAAAAAGAAATAGTATATAGGTATAGTAAGAGGTCAATTTTTCGAACTAACTGCTCGTTGATTTATTGTTTCATCGAGATCGAATGCAAACCACGATGTCATTTTCTTGTTCTTGAGGGGGTCTCTTTAATTCTTTTAGGTTTACGCTCTACTCCGGGTAAAAATCTGCTCGATTTTGATTTGCACATATAGGTCAAATGCGTCTAATACCGCTTATTTTTGTTTTATAAGATTTCGTTTTTTTTCATTTAGTTCGTGCCTTTGCCAAAAAAATGTGATATTCGACATATTGAATTCATCTAGTCTATTCGAGTGATTAAAGTTTAGATGAGTCCTAGATTTGTTCCATTAGTTATATTCTAATTTCTCATTTTTATAAATAGGAACTTGGAATAATTTTTCATATAAGCAGTCATTTTCGATATATTACTAATTGGGATTTGTTTAAACGGAGCCTGGATACTTCATGTCATTTTATTGATTCAACCAAGCCAACCATAAATTATTCTAATTGATACTATTAGTCTGAATCCTCCTACAAATGGATCTAGTTGTACTTCGCGCTCCAAATTTTTGATGATTCAATCACTCTTTCTTGGGCGAAGGGAAGGATATCTCGATCAGGAAAGAGAACGGGGAAAGCCCATACGACCCAATATATCTGACAAGTCGCACTATACGTCAACCCAAGTTGCATCTTCATCTCCCGGAATTCGAAAGGGTACTTTTGGAACACCAATAGGCATTAACTGAAAGAAAAAAGAATTAAGTACTATATTTCACTTTGATATGGAAACGTAATAATTGGGCTATTCTCTTCATAATATCAACATATACGATAAAGGTTGATATTCTTTATCATATATGTTGTCGAGAATACATTAGAAAAGGTCATAAAAGCCGATAGAATGACTAAAGGAAAATAGAGCTTCCACTGATGAATAAATAGGATGGCATTTGCTCATAGAAAGGGGTATCAACCCCCATTGCATATTGGTACTTATCGGATATAAAATAAATCTGTTTCGCTTTGTTTCTACAAATATAATTGTTCCATTATTACCAATAGAATATTAACCCTTGCTCCGAGATAATCCACCGAACAAGGGTCCATTGATAATCATAGTCTTTTCCAATGCAATAAAGTTACATAGTGTCTATTTTTATTTGAAAAAGGGGTATTTCCATGGGTTTGCCTTGGTATCGTGTTCATACCGTTGTATTGAATGATCCCGGTCGGTTGATTTCTGTTCATATAATGCATACGGCTCTGGTTGCTGGTTGGGCCGGCTCGATGGCTCTATATGAATTAGCAGTTTTTGATCCCTCTGATCCCGTTCTTGATCCAATGTGGAGACAGGGTATGTTTGTTATACCTTTCATGACTCGTTTAGGAATAACCAATTCCTGGGGCGGTTGGAGTATTACAGGGGGGACGGTAACGGATCCCGGGATTTGGAGTTATGAAGGTGTGGCCGGGGCACATATTGGGTTTTCTGGCTTGTGCTTTTTGGCAGCTATTTGGCATTGGGTCTATTGGGATCTAGAAATTTTTTCTGATGAACGTACAGGAAAACCTTCATTAGATTTGCCTAAGATTTTTGGAATTCATTTATTTCTTTCCGGGGTAGCTTGTTTTGGTTTTGGCGCATTTCATGTAACAGGCTTGTACGGTCCTGGAATATGGGTGTCTGATCCTTATGGATTAACCGGAAAAGTCCAGTCAGTAAATCCCGCATGGGGCGTAGAAGGTTTTGATCCTTTTGTTCCAGGGGGAATAGCTTCTCATCATATTGCAGCAGGGACATTGGGTATATTAGCGGGATTATTCCATCTTAGTGTCCGCCCGCCCCAACGTCTATACAAAGGATTACGTATGGGTAATATTGAAACCGTACTTTCCAGCAGTATCGCTGCTGTCTTTTTTGCAGCTTTTGTAGTTGCCGGAACTATGTGGTATGGGTCAGCAACTACTCCGATCGAATTATTTGGTCCCACTCGTTATCAATGGGATCAGGGATACTTTCAGCAAGAAATATATCGAAGAGTTAGTGCCGGGCTGGCTGAAAATCAAAGCTTAGCAGAAGCTTGGGCGAAAATTCCTGAGAAATTAGCCTTTTATGATTACATTGGCAATAATCCGGCAAAGGGAGGATTATTCAGGGCAGGTTCAATGGACAATGGGGATGGAATAGCTGTTGGATGGTTAGGACACCCAGTATTTAGAGATAAAGAAGGACGTGAGCTATTTGTACGTCGTATGCCTACCTTTTTTGAAACATTTCCGGTCGTTTTGATAGACGGAGATGGAATTGTTAGAGCCGATGTTCCTTTTAGAAGAGCAGAGTCGAAATATAGCGTCGAACAGGTAGGTGTAACTGTTGAATTCTATGGTGGCGAACTCAATGGAGTCAGTTATAGTGATCCTGCTACCGTGAAAAAATATGCTAGACGTGCTCAATTGGGTGAAATTTTTGAATTAGATCGTGCTACTTTGAAATCGGATGGTGTTTTTCGTAGTAGCCCAAGGGGTTGGTTTACTTTTGGACATGCTTCCTTTGCCCTGCTCTTCTTCTTCGGACATATTTGGCATGGGGCTAGAACTTTGTTCAGAGATGTCTTTGCTGGTATTGATCCAGATTTAGATTCTCAAGTAGAATTTGGAGCATTCCAAAAACTAGGGGATCCAACTACAAGAAGACAAACAGTCTGATACAAAATTGCTTTAGTATTTTTCGTCTCTCTTTTTGTAATTTGACATTTGGGATCGGAGAAATCTTGATTTAATCATTTTACTTGTTCTTTATCAGTGAAAAAATTCCCAATAAACAGGTATGGAAGCTATAATTGTAAACCACAATCGAATCTATGGAAGCATTGGTTTATACATTTCTATTAGTCTCGACTCTAGGGATTATTTTTTTCGCAATCTTTTTTCGAGAACCGCCTAAAATTTCAACGAAGAAATGATTTTTCATTATCTCCGTTGAAGTAATGAGCCTCCCAATATTGAATGCATATTGGGAGGCTCATTACTTCGACTAGTCCCCGTGTTCCTCGAACGGATCTCTTAGTTGTTGAGAGGGTTGCCCAAAAGCGGTATATAAGGCATACCCGGTAAAACTTACAAGTAAACCAGATATAAAGATGGCGACTAGGGTTGCTGTTTCCATTCTTATATGAATTCGAGACCGCAACGGATCTCTGATAAGATCCTTTATTTACAGGGGAATGGTATACAAAGTCAACAGATCTCAAAAAAAAATTAGATTTATGGCTACACAAACCGTTGATAGTAGTTCTAGATCTCGTCCAAGACAAACTACGGTAGGGGCGTTATTGAAACCGTTGAATTCGGAATATGGTAAAGTAGCTCCTGGGTGGGGAACTACCCCTTTGATGGGTATCGCAATGGCTTTATTTGCAGTATTCCTATCTATTATTTTGGAGATTTATAATTCTTCCGTTTTACTGGATGGAATTTCAATGAATTAAATCCGCAAGAACTTTTTAGTTCGAGTTTTTCAATACAAAATGAAATTTCAGGTTTTTTATTTATAACCCCCTTGGTAGTTCGATCGCGGAATTTCTTTCTGTATTTCCGAAATATGAGTGTGTGACTTGTTATAAGTGATCCTATTGATAATACAGAGAATGAGTCTGTCATCTTATCTTTATAAAGACGGTTCTACCCCGTCGGATACTCAGCCTAGTATCTGGAGCACGGAATAGTTTGAACTAGATCCAGAATTGAACTATGATTCATACTTAATATGCATACCTTGTGACCGGATTCTAACTACAAAATTTTCAACGAATTAGAAATACTTATAAATTCAAATGGAAAGATTTTTCTTTCTGTTTATGCTTATTTTGACTAAAAGGTAATTTTTTTTTGAGTCATTAAGTCATTATACCTATCCCTATTTATTGAATAAGTGATGATCCGATAGTTCTTACTCAGGGAATCTTTTGGCTTGGCATTTTTATTGAATCATCGTGGTTGTAGTATGAATCTGGGGTTTCAATTAATTTATAGGGTCTTAACAAGAGAAATTCCTATCAATGAGAAAAACAATAGTCAAAGCCGAATTACACATAACTAACAAATAAAAGAAAAAAATAGGGAAAGAGAAGATTCAAGAGGCCTGTAGTAATAATAAAGAAAAAAAGGAAGAGCCGACTTGAAATTTTGGCATTATCACCACAAAGAAGAACTTTCATATTTTTAATGCTTCGTATCTGCACTTCCGAGAAGATTAAATCGGAAGATCTATTACATATGCGTTAGGAGTAGTATTTGTGTGTTTCTGCTTGAGCTGTACGAGAAAAAATTCTCATATATGGTTCTCAGAGGGGGAGTCCCCCCGGTTTACCTATCTCAATAAAGTCTACGATTGGTTCGAAGAACGTCTCGAAATTCAGGCGATTGCAGATGATATAACGAGTAAATATGTTCCTCCCCATGTCAACATATTTTATTGTCTAGGCGGAATTACCCTTACTTGTTTTTTAGTACAAGTAGCTACGGGGTTTGCTATGACTTTT